GGTCACAGGCTGAAAAATTCAGGACAAACTGTGTTTCCTTAATTGTATAAGAAAAAAAGCAAATCGATTTACGACTAATCAGTATAAATTATTTTGAATAATAGATCATTTTCAATTTCCATTATAACAATATATATGTATATATGTAAACCCCAGAACAGAAATTATGACACAGATATCGTATCAAGTGGAGTCTCCCTCTTATGCACATATCCCTGTGTGACCCCATCTATGTTTAGGTTGCTCAAAAAAAGAAAACTACAATATCAAGGATACGATATGAAGATAGCTAGATAACTATATCGGCATACGTCTAATAAATACTATTTTTATTATACAATTCAATTGTATTCTCGAAATTTTACTAGGAAAAAAAAAGAATTCCAATTTCCTTTACGGATTCTTTTTTTTTTTTTTAACATTAAAAAATGAAATAAATTCAAATTAAATAAATTAAGTGTGCTAAAAAACTCTATCCTACCCCCAATTATTCTGTCTTTATCGTATTCAATTCATATCAATCATAAAAAGTAGATTAAATTCTGAATCCATTTATTTTTTTGCTACCCAACCTATTGATCCTAATATCAACATAGGTAAAATGGGATCAATTTAGATATTCTATACAAGACTCTATAAGTGTTTGTAAGGTAAGTGACAGGATTTTTTCCGGAATGTTTTATCAACTCATTTCCATTTGTACCTGTCGCAAATTCGAACTTGCGTCAAAAATATTCTTAACTCCTTCGTCTCCTTTCACTTCATACGTATGAATAAAATAAATGTATGGAGTTGGCTAAAATTTTATGTGATTCAGTAAACAAAATATGCATTCCATCATTTCTAGATCGATTCGTATGGCTCGATGAAGAGTGAGGAATTTTTCGATAAAGAGGAAACTTAAGATTAAGATGATTCGGGATGGAAATGAGGGAATGTACACAATACCTGGATTTAATCAGATCCAATTTGAGGGATTTTGTAGGTTCATTAATCAGGGCTTGATGGAAGAACTTCATAAGTTTCCAAAAATTGAAGATACAGATCAAGAAATTGAATTTCAATTATTTGTGGAAACATATCAATTGGTAGAACCCTTGATAAAAGAAAGAGATGCTGTGTATGAATCACTCACATATTCTTCTGAATTATATGTACCCGCGGGATTAATTTGGAAAACGAGTAGAGCTATACAAGAACAAACCATTTTTATTGGAAACATTCCTTTAATGAATTCGTTGGGAACTTCTATAATAAATGGAATATACAGAATTGTAATCAATCAAATATTGCAAAATCCCGGTGTTTACTACCGTTCAGAATTAGACCATAACGGAATTTCTGTTTATACCAGTACTATAATATCAGATTGGGGAGGACGATTGGAATTAGAAATTGATAGAAAAGCGAGGATATGGGCGCGCGTGAGTAGGAAACAAAAAATATCTATTCTAGTTCTATTATCGGCTATGGGTTCGAATCTAAGAGAAATTCTAGATAATGTTTGTTACCCTGAAATTTTCTTGTCTTTCCCAAATGATAAGGAAAAAAAAAAGATTGGGTCAAAAGAAAATGCTATTTTGGAGTTTTATCAACAATTTGCTTGTGTAGGCGGGGATCCCGTATTTTCTGAGTCCTTATGTAAGGAATTACAAAAGAAATTTTTTCAACAAAGATGTGAATTAGGAAGGATTGGTCGACGAAATACGAATCAGAGACTGAATCTTGATATACCCCAGAAGAATACATTTTTGTTACCACGAGATGTATTAGCTGCTGCGGATCATTTGATCCGAATGAAATTTGGAATGGGTACGCTTGACGATATGAATCACTTGAAAAATAAACGTATTCGTTCTGTAGCGGATCTGTTACAGGATCAATTCGGATTGGCTCTTGTTCGTTTAGAAAATGGGGTTCGAGGAACTATATGTGGGGCAATCAGGCATAAATTGATACCGAATCCTCAAAATTTGGTAACTTCAACTTCATTAACAACCACTTATGAATCGTTTTTTGGCCTACACCCTTTATCTCAAGTTTTGGATCGGACTAATCCATTGACCCAAATTGCTCATGGGCGTAGGTTGAGTTATTTGGGTCCTGGGGGGTTGACAGGGCGAACTGCTAGTTTTCGGATACGAGATATCCACCCTAGTCACTATGGACGTATTTGCCCAATTGATACGTCTGAAGGAATCAATGTTGGACTTATTGGATCTTTAGCTATTCATGTAAGGATTGGTCATTGGGGATCTATAGAGAGTCCCTTTTATGAAATATCTGAGAGATCAAAAAAGGCACAGATGATTTATTTATCGCCAAGTAGAGATGAATATTATATGGTAGCAGCAGGAAATTCTTTGGCCTTGAACCGGGGTATTCAAGAAGAACAGGTTGTGCCAGCTCGATACCGTCAAGAATTCCTAACTATTGCATGGGAACAGATTCATCTTAGAAGCATCTTTCCCTTCCAATATTTTTCTATTGGAGCTTCTCTCATTCCTTTTATTGAGCATAATGATGCAAATCGAGCTTTAATGAGTTCTAATATGCAACGTCAAGCAGTTCCGCTTTCTCGATCGGAAAAGTGTATTGTTGGAACTGGACTGGAACGTCAAACGGCTCTAGATTCTGGGGTTTCAGCTATAGCCGAACGGGAGGGGAAGATCATTTATACTGATACTCACAAGATCATTTTCTCAAGTAATGGAGACACTATGAGCATTCCATTAGTTATGTATCAACGTTCTAACAAAAATACATGTATGCATCAAAAACCTCAGGTTCCGAGGGGTAAATGCATTAAAAAGGGACAAATTTTAGCAGACGGTGCGACTACAGTTGGTGGGGAACTCGCTTTAGGAAAAAACGTATTAGTAGCTCATATGCCATGGGAAGGTTACAATTCTGAAGACGCAGTACTAATTAGTGAACGTTTAGTATATGAAGATATTTATACTTCTTTTTACATTCGGAAATATGAAATTCAGACTCATGTGACAAGCCAAGGTCCTGAAAGAATCACTAAGGAAATACCACATTTAGAGGATCGCTTACTCCGCAATTTAGACAGAAATGGAATTGTGATGCTTGGATCTTGGATAGAAACAGGTGATATTTTAGTAGGTAAATTAACGCCTCAGACAGCGACCGAATCGTCGTATGCTCCGGAAGATAGATTATTACGAGCCATACTCGGTATTCAGGTATCCACTGCAAAAGAAACTTCTCTAAAATTATCTATAGGTGGAAGGGGCCGAGTTATTGATGTGAGATGGATTCAGAAAAGGGGTGGTTCCATTTATAATCCAGAGATGATTCGTGTATATATTTCACAAAAACGTGAAATCAGAGTAGGTGATAAAGTAGCCGGAAGACATGGGAATAAAGGTATCATTTCCAAAATTTTGCCTAGGCAAGATATGCCCTATTTGCAAGATGGAACACCTGTTGATATGGTCTTCAACCCATTAGGAGTACCCTCACGAATGAATGTAGGACAGATATTTGAATGCTCACTCGGGTTAGCGGGGGATCTGCTAAAAAGACATTATAGAATAGCACCTTTTGATGAGAGATATGAGCAAGAGGCTTCGAGAAAACTAGTGTTTTCTGAATTATATTCAGCCAGTAAGCAAACAAAAAATCCATGGGTATTTGAACCCGAGTATCCGGGAAAAAGCAGAATATTTGATGGAAGAACAGGGGATCCTTTTGAACAACCTGTTCTAATAGGAAAACCCTATATCTTGAAATTAATCCATCAAGTTGATGATAAAATCCATGGGCGTTCCAGTGGACATTACGCACTTGTTACACAACAACCCCTTAGAGGAAGGGCCAAACAAGGGGGACAACGAGTAGGAGAAATGGAAGTTTGGGCTCTAGAGGGATTTGGTGTTGCTCATATTTTACAAGAGATGCTTACTTATAAATCTGATCATATTAGAGCTCGTCAAGAGGTACTTGGTGCTACAATTGTTGGAGGAACAGTACCTAACCCCGAAGATGCTCCAGAATCCTTTCGATTGCTCGTTCGAGAACTACGATCTTTGGCTCTGGAACTGAATCATTTCCTCGTATCTGAAAAGAATTTCCAGATTAATAGGAAGGAAGCTTGATCTGAATGAATCAGAATTTCTATTCTATGATCGACCAGTATAAACATCAACAACTTCGAATTGGACCAGTTTCTCCTCAACAAATAAGGGCTTGGGCTACCAAAATACTACCTAATGGAGAGATAATTGGTGAGGTGACAAAACCGTATACTTTTCATTACAAAACCAATAAACCGGAAAAAGATGGATTGTTTTGTGAAAGAATCTCTGGACCTATAAAAAGTGGAATTTGTGCTTGTGGAAATTATCGAGTGATTGGGGCTGAAAAAGAAGACCCGAAGTTTTGTGAACAATGCGGGGTGGAGTTTGTTGATTCTCGGATACGAAGATATCAAATGGGATACATCAAACTCGCATGCCCGGCGACTCATGTGTGGTATTTGAAACGTCTTCCTAGTTATATCGCGAATCTTTTAGATAAACCCCTTAAGGAATTAGAAGGCCTAGTATACTGTGATGTGTGATTTGATCAAAATTTTCATTTTACAGATTCGAAAACTGTCATCCCATTCAATCTGATTATTGGGATGTCCCCGTTCTGACATGTGTCTTGGAAGGACTAACATGAAGCTCAGAATGTTGGGTGTATTCAATACTTCCAAACAAACAACAAAAGGGGAATTGATCCATGGTCGATTCCCGTAACAGATAAATAGGAATTACTAGTTATACCTCGTGAAAACAAAATACTTGCTTCGTGGAATTAACCATTCCATTTCTTTGAGAGAGCGATTCTGTTGAAGCAAGTAAATATGGCATGGTTACAGGAGTTTATATATCCCATATATGCTTCAAAGGATATCGTGGTATAAGCATGACCATCGAGGTGAGTAGAGACCTAAAAGATCGAATGGGACGATATATAGACAAGTAAAT